TTTCAATTTCGAACTTATTTTTGGATACAAATCACGAGAATTTATATTTTTCCTCGAATCTTTCATCGAGAGGTAAAGGATTAAATCCTTTTAAGAAATAAAGTTTTTGATCGGAACGGAATATTAATCAAACCGAAGGATCCCTTAACTATTAAGGGATTAATAGAACGAATCGCACTTTTACCACTAAACTATATCCGCTACAATGCAATTATTGTATATAAATGGACCTTTTGTCGAAGACGAAAATAAGTCGGATTAATAAGTAATAAAAAGATCGGATCAGAAAAGAATCATGAAAATTCGAGCGTTGACGTATTTTCATCAGGGCGACTAATGGGATTAGGAAAAGAGGACTCATTTTAATTAACTAATTAACAAGTTTTTTATTCTAGTAAAGTAATAAAGAATAATAATAAGGAATGGAACCTTGATTCTATATCATCTTTTTCTGTATCATAGGAATCGAAATAATAAATCTTCTTATGATTCTTGTTGTTTCTATTTTTTTTGTTTCAAAAAAAAAACATTTTGTGTTTTCAAATCAAATAAATAATTTTATCTACGATTCATGGGAACAAAAAAAGCCCGGCTAGGTACTGACCAGGCCAGGCCGTGGAACTAAAAAGAAAAGGACTTTTCGGATGAAATAAAAGAAGTACTTTATTTTTATTTATTTATAAATATTTTTAGTAATCTTTAATATATTGGTATTATTTATATATTAGGATTGGAGATATCTCTTCTTTTGAGCCCTTACTTTATCTAATTTATCTAAATGGAATTGAATTGCTAATAAAAAAAGTTTTTATCGATTATATAGATATCCATCGATATATCTATATAATTATCTATATAAATATAATTATATATGTCTATAATTATATATCTATATAATAAAAGGGAGATAAAGATAATAAAGAGAGATAAAGAAGGGCTTTTTTCAAGCCTTCATTTTCTATTTTTTATACAATGTATCATAGTAATTATCCGTTTTCAATTTGGGGAGAGATGGCTGAGTGGACTAAAGCGTCGGATTGCTAATCCGTTGTACGATTTTTTTGTACCGAGGGTTCGAATCCCTCTCTTTCCGTTTCTGTCAATTACTTGGTATTTTTTTATAGTTGAGGAAAGATGTGGAATAGATAAAATGTTAAGAACATTTCAAAATTAAGCGAGGAAAAAAATCTGATTTTTTTTATTCTTCACGCCCTGGATTACGTCCCGGGTCATTAGATAGGAATCCGAAAATGAAGAGAGAAACAAAGAATATTACTACTGTATAAACAAATAGTTTGAGAGTAAGCATTACACAATCTCCAAGATCATTTTTTTTTTTTTAAAAAGAGAATAGATTCTCTATTTTAACCTGTTTTGACACCAAGAAATGCAGTGAAATGATTTCTAGAAATAGGAAAAAATTTTAAGAGTTGAGTCGTTGATTACTAAAAATTGGATTTCATACTCACAATTATATATTGTGGGGGACTCTAACAGGGTCGTTCAAAGGAAAAAAGTAAGAATAAGAAAATGAGAGTGATCCAGATTTATCACAGCTATAGAAGAATTTCAATATTGGACTCAACGTTCAGACTGTATGTACGACTTATCTGATCTTATAACTAGTGAGAATCTTTTTTTTTTTTCTAGTAAATCATGAATTTGTCTCGGACAGTATTCAAAATCTTATCGAAAGCTTACGGCAGCTTGCCAAACAAAAGCTAATAGAAAAAAGAATAGAGGTATTACTGGCATAACATCTACTATTGGATTCAAAAAAGCGTAGGCCTCGGGCAATTTGGCGACGAAAAAAGTACTTGAATAAAGGAAAGAATTAAGACAGATACCAATGAAACTTAAGATATTAAGCATAACAATTTTTTTTTTCTTTGTTCTTGAAGATAATTGTATTTCTTTTGATTTGATTGAGTTATTAATCCCCTATTATTGCTATGATATAAGGGAGAAGGGAAAAGGGAAAAATTAATAACATAAAGTAGGTCAAAAAACCTTTCTTTCATTTGAACTCAGCCAATCAAAAATCCTTCAATTCTCAAATAAAAAGAGAATAGAAGAAATCCTACTTTCATACAATATCTTAATGGAATTATATGTAATGATCAATAAATTGAGTTTAATTGGATCTATAAACGTATCAAAATCCGAGCAACAATCGAATTTTTTCGATAAATATTTGTACTGGAATTGACGACCAACCACTACCAATATTAGTGTTTATTAGTGTTGAATATAAATGGGGCGTGGCCAAGTGGTAAGGCAACGGGTTTTGGTCCCGCTATTCGGAGGTTCGAATCCTTCCGTCCCAGAGTATGCGTATTATATATAATAATAGTATATTATAAGAGATATAGAAAAATATTCGATATCATATCAGACTAAAGATTGCCCTTTTAAACAACCTTATGCTTAAGAGTCTAGTATTAGATATAGATCGAATGTGATTGTTCTTTCTTATTTTCTTATAATAATGCATTTATTTAATAAATGCGAAAGCCTCTCTTATTCTCTATCTCTTAAATGGTGTGTGAAACCCGAGTATTTTTTTTTGGATTTATTAATTATAAACACGAAGGTCTTGTGTTTTTGGCACTAATGGAATTGAATCAATGGTCTTAAGTTTCTTAAGAACTATTTAGGTTACTCAAATTTCGAGTAAAATAAAAAAAATAGGTAGGAACAATCGTTTAATCGAGATCTCTTTGACTTTGGCCTTATACAAGATAGTCTAGCACCTCCGAAACTAGTACAGTCCCCCGTAGGATCCTTTTTTTTTTTTATTTATGATGCATCTACTCTATATAATTGGGGGGGTAGAGAGGAGTTAATCCATAATGGAAGATATCAATTTTAATATCTGCCCGAATCTTATTAATAAAGAATAAAGTTACATATGTAACATATTATGTATTTATTTTCACCTCATTTTTTCGTATTTTGTGTTTGTCTGTAATGAATAATTCTAAATCCAGGTAACAATTCATACATCTTTTTCACTTTATTTTAGGGAAAGATTATTTGAGTCTCTTAAGTTAAATAAACTCGGTAGAAAATGCTGATATGGATTGTTATTATGTATTTTTATTGTTTTATTTCTTTTTTTGTGAAAAAGATTTTTATTTTGGATCTATCTAATTGATGGGTTAATCCGAATATACATTTATTTATTATAATAAAAAGTAATAAATCCTTTTTTTTACAAAACTTTATTCAAATAATAATCTTGAGGTAGGAAATTTTCAATCAATTAAATCTTTTTAATGATTTGTTATGAGTCCTTGGTACTCGAAGAAGTGTGAAACTCGCGAATCCATTCTATGAAGAAATTGAAAAATGGAGATTCTTAATTATTCGTAATTAATTATTTCTTAATTGATTTTATAGAAATTCAAAAAAATCTCTCTATATATATTATATAGAAAATATCTATATATAAAGAAATAAATATTGCACTCATACAAAAAAAATGTTATTGATCCAATATATACAATAAAATATGGGTTTAAATAAATTGAAGTATTGCTAAGACTTTTTCAAAACTACCCATGTCATAAGAGTATAGATTACTATGGACCAACTAACCAATGACTATACATGATTCCATAAATGAATCAATTACATACCAGTTCCAAGAAATTAGAGGTTATGGTAAAACTTCGTTTAAAACGATGTGGTAGAAAGCAACGTGCGACTTGAAGGACATGATCCGTTGTGGATTCTTACACCCACCATTTTATGTTATATAGGAATGAAGATGCTCTTGACTCGACATCGTTTGTTCTGTTCCACTCGAGCTCTTATTTTTAAGGGTTTTGATGTAAATAGTACATGATGGAGCTCGAGTAGAAAGTATTGATTCATTTATCAAGGGCAGAGATCTAGGGTTAGTGTCAATCAATAAGTTAAAATTAAAACTACTTCGTAAGTATAGGTTCGGTATAGAAATCGAAAGGATCCAATTCGAACAAGTTTCAAATTCAAACATCAAATTTGATCAAAAGTGTATCACACGAGAATCCATTATTTATATGATTCTTTGATAAAAAGAAATCACAAAAAATGGTATGTTGCTGCCATTTTGAAACGATTAAAGATCACCGAAGTAATGTCTAAACCCAATGATTCAAGGCAAGGATAAAGGATCCCGGAACAAGTAAAAATCTTTTTCAATTGTCTCAATAACTAAACTAGATCCGAATGAAGAATCGAAATAGATTCTAAAGGAGACAGGCAAAACTAAAGGGGTTAGAGACCGCTCAATAAATGAAATGCTTAAGCTTAAGGGTTCTTTTCCTTTGAGTGAGAGTTATCCAACTTGAGTTATGGGGATAAGAATGAGTTTTTTTTTTTTTTTCAAAAAAGAAACAAAAGAATAAGAAAAAAGTATTTAAATCATAATCTAATTGATTTAATAATCTATGGATCTATTTGACATTAATTAGAATTCTATACATAACTTTGAATTTCCTCGAGCCGTACGAGGAGAAAACTTCTTATACGGTTCTGGGGGGGGGTATTGTTAATTTACATCTATCCCAATGAGCCGTTTATCGAATCATTGCAATTGATGTTCGATCCCGAAGAGAAGGAAGAGATCTTCGTAAAGTGGGTTTTTATGATCCGATAAAGAATCAAACCTATTTAAATGTTCCTGCTATTCTATATTTCCTTGAAAAGGGTGCTCAACCTACAGGAACTGTTCATGATATTTTAAAGAAGGCAGGTGTTTTTACGGAACTTCACCTTAATCAATAACCGAAATTCCATTAATATTAATGAAATAAAAAAAAGAGGGTGTGGATAACTTGTATATAGCTTTGGCTAACCTTTTCTTTAGTATTTCCCCCCTCTCTTATTCTATTCATACTATACACTTATTACCTTAAAATTCCGTCTTCGATAACGACAAAAAGATATTTTGATTTTATCGATATAAATTGATCTAAGATGGATAGAAAAAAGATCAATCAAGTGACTAAATGAACTCATTGGTTCTATACGATATATTATAAATAAAAATTTGTACATTACCTCATCAATGGGGTGATTTTGTTGCAATTTTATGAATAAATAAAAAGGGGGGATTAAGTTTTTTTACTTATTTATATTTATGGATTGAATAAACCCGATATATTTTTTTCTACTTCTTCCTTAATTTCTTCTTTCGCCTACATCTTTTATGTCTATCTATGTTGATTATCTCTATAGTGCCAATCCAATCCAAGTCCGGAGTTTTTTGAATTCTTTATCTCTTATTTTAATATAATTTATTATTATTAGAATATTTTATCTATTATATTTTGTTAGCTTTATCTAGTTAAATATAACTATATTTATTTTATATATATTTTATATATATAAAATAAATATAAAATAAATCTATTTATTCCATTCAAATTGTTATTTCCATTTGTTTTTTATTCATTTATAATTCTTTTGTTTTCTCCATTGTAGGCGTTTTTCATTATTCACATTCATATTGACAACAGTGTATCAAACAAATATAATCCGATCGTGTATAAATGAAGCTAGTTATCTCTGTTTCATGACCTTTACTTTTCACGCACATGAGGGTCTCAGTGGATTTTCTGTGATACAAAAAATAAAATTACTTTTGTGTGATATAAGAAGTTTTTTTTTATTGGAATATTTTGATTACGTCGTCTAATTTCATTTCTTTTGTTATTTTGATTCCGATTGTATCTACACAGAAAAATTTTTGATATTTTTGGGGTTGCTAACTCAATGGTAGAGTACTCGGCTTTTAAGTGCGGCTAGCATCTTTTACACATTTCTATGAAGTAACAGATTCGTCCATACTATCGGTAGAGTTTGTAAGACCGCGACTGATCCTGAAAGGAATGAATGGAAAAAGCAGCATGTCGTATCAATGGAAAATTCTAGTAATATTTTTACCTTACTAGATTAGGCCAAACCTTGTTTGAATTCTTGACTTGATGCGGAAAAAAAAAGTCAAGTCGGGTCGAATGAATAAATGGATAGGGCACTATGCTCCAATTATAGAGAAATAAAAAGTAACGGGCTTATGTTCTTAATTCGAATGATTCCCCGATCTAATTAGACGTTAAAACTATATTAGTGCTTGATGCGGGAAGGACTTTTCTTATGAGTGAGTTATCCATTTTTTTCTAAGTCCTAACTATTAGTTACTCTACGTTATGGGGTAGAGGGGAATGTGTAGAAGAAGCAGTATATTGATAAAGAGTTTTTTTCCAAAATCAAAAGCGCGATTGGGTTGAAAAAATAAAGGATTTCTAACCATCTTTTTTATCCTAAAATATAAACCAATTAGATGGCAAAAGAAAAGAGAGGATAGAGAGTCCGTTGATAAGTCTTACACCTATTTTCGAGGTATCTATTATTATTCTTTTTTTACTGTAATACCTTGTTTTGACTGTATCGCACTATGTATCATTTGAGAACCCAATAAATCCATTATAGTATCCCCAAGTTCAAATCAAATTTTAAATGGAGGAATTTCAAGGATATTTAGAACTTGAGAAATCTCGGCAACGTGACTTCCTATACCCACTTATCTTTCGGGAGTATATTTACGCATTTTCTCATGATCATTTTTTAAATGGATCCATTTTGTTGGAAAATTCTGGTTATGACAAAAAATCCAGTTTACTAATGGTAAAACATTTAATTACTCGAATGTATCACCAGAATCATTTTTTTTTCACTAATTATTATAACAAAAATCCATTTTTGGGGTACAACAAAAATTTGTATTCTCAAATGTTATCAGAAGGGTTTGCAGTCATTGTGGAAATTCCATTTTCCCTACGATTAGTATCTTCCTTAGAGGAAGAAGAAATCGTAAAATCTTATAATTTACGATCAAGTCATTCAATATTTCCTTTTTTAGAGGATAAATTCCCACATTTAAATTATGTGTCAGATGTATTAATACCCTATCCCCTCCATCTGGAAATTTTAGTTCAAACCCTTCGCTCCTGGGTGAAAGATGCCTCTTCTTTTCATTTATTACGGTTCTTTTTTCACGAGTATTGTAATTTGAATAGTCTTAGTACTTCAAAAAAATTGATTTCTTTTTTTTCAAAAAGAAATCGAAGATTAGTCTTGTTCCTATACAATTCTTATGTATGTGAATACGAATCCATTTTCCTTTTTCTACGTAACCAATCTTCTCATATACGATTAACTTCTTATAGGGGCCTTTTTGAGCGAATATATTTCTATGGAAAAATAGAACATCTTGTCAAAGTGTTTGCTAATTCTTTTTCGGCTATCTTACGGGTCTTCAAGGATCCTTTCATGCATTATGTTAGATATCAAGGAAAATCTATTCTGGTTTCAAAAGATACGCCACTTCTGATTAATAAATGGAAATATTACCTTGTCAATTTATGGCAATGTCATTTTTATGTGTGGTCACAACCAGAAAGGATCTATATAAACCCATTATCCAAGCGTTCTCTTGACTTTTTGGGCTAT